ACATTCTCCATTATGTAAAAAATAAAAACAAATAGAGAAAAGCCGGCTATCGGAGTCGAACCGATGACCATCGCATTACAAATGCGATGCTCTAACCTCTGAGCTAAGCGGGCTCACATAACACAAATTGTGCATGCATATGAATTCTTTCATAAAGTACTGGGATATTAGTTATTAATTGTTTATTAATTAGTTCTTCATAGTTTTCATCTATAAAAATTCAATATAATAGAGAAATAAATATTAATAATAATATATAACAATATATATATATATATATTATATTAAATTATATATTTACATCTAACACATAATTATTATATCTCTTCTATTCTATAGATCTATTATTTCATAATAAATTTTTCCTATAATATATATTAATTAATATTATTAGAATAATAATTCTAGAATACCTTATATATTAATATAATATAATAATAATTCTAGAACTAGAATACCTTTTAATTTTTAAAATATATAGAATATAAATATAATAGATATGGAAAATACTATTTCAAATACAAATCTTTAATTAAATCTTTGAAATAATGACTAATTAGTAGTAGATTAGATTGCAAATTGAAAATAATATGAAAATATTCTTATAATAATGAATAATTAGATTAGAGGACAAAGTAATTTATTTTATTTAATATAAAAAAAAAATAATATAATTAATATAATGTATAGTTAGAATTCTAAAAAATTGGATGGATTATCAAAAGAAATTAAATTTAAATATATAAATAAGTAATTAGAAATTCGATAGAATCTAAATTCATAACAGAAATGGATTTTTGCTTTTCGTTTTGTTATTATATTAGAATTATAAGGTCGGTTTCTGTACGCTCTAAGGAAAAAAGAAAAAGAATCGAACGTTCGAGTATTCCAAATTCTATCAAAAAATGAGAGAAGGAGGGAGATAAAAAAGAGAGATATATGTGGTATCTATCTCTCTATATTGAATTGCGAATATTATTTGATATATTATATATATTTGATACAGAGATAATAGAATCATTTCTGATTTGACCAAATATGGGTATCCAATATAGATGAAAGAAAATCAATTAAACAGTGATAGAAGGAAACTTTTTTTTTTTTTTTTTTCAAAATGGGACTAGCTATCTAATAAATTGAAAAGTTCCTGCATATCATTACATTATCATATAATAATACAAATGAAAAAACATCCTAATGAGATCCGAATCTCAAAGAAAAAAGGGGGGATATGGCGAAATTGGTAGACGCTACGGACTTAATTGGATTGAGCCTTGGTATGGAAACTTACCAAGTGAAAACTTTCAAATTCAGAGAAACCCTGGAATTCACAATGGGCAATCCTGAGCCAAATCCTGCTTTCCGAAAACAAAAAAATAAAAGTTCAGAAAGTTAAAATGAAACAAATAAAGGATAGGTGCAGAGACTCAATGGAAGCTGTTCTAACAAATGGAGTTGACAACATTTCCTTTCGCAGTAGGAAATTAATCCTTCTATCAAAATTCTAGAAAGGATCAAAGATAAACATATATATATATTTACTGAAATAGTATTTCAGTTGATTAATGAAAATTACAAACTTATATTTGTAAATATTTAGATTAGATTCGATTAAAAAAGATGTGAATCAAATCAATTCCAACTTGAAGAAAAAATGGAATATTCATTGATCAAATCAGTCACTCCACCATAGTCTGATGGATCTTTTGAAGAAATGATTAATCAGACGAGAATAAAGATAGAGTCCCATTCTACATGTCAATACCGACACCAATGAAATTTTTAGTAAGAGGAAAATCCGTCGACTTTAGAAATCGTGAGGGTTCAAGTCCCTCTATCCCCAAAAGCCCTTCTTATTCTCTAATTTTTTATCCTATATCCTCTTTTTTTTTATATTAGTTGACATAGACTCAACTTTTTTCTTAAAATGAGGATAGTGCTTCAAGAATGGTCGGGATAGCTCAGCCGGTAGAGCAGAGGACTGAAAATCCTCGTGTCACCAGTTCAAATCTGGTTCCCGGCAATTCATTTGTATGAGTATCTATTCCCAAATTCATTTGAATGAATTTTAATGAATTTGGGGAATAGATATATTTATTAGTGGTGTTGATTATCATACATAATCGATCTAGGTGTCCGCAGATATTCTAGATGAAGAATGAATAGATGTATATTCTAGGTATATAAAGTATGTCAATGAATTAAATTATTCGATTTTGTTTCGCTTTTTTCTGCGCTCCAAAAAGAATGTTAATATTTCAACAATATTCCAATGGTTAAATTAGTAGGTTGAAAGACCAAAAAGTTGAATCTAGGCGAGTTCAGAGGTTGGGAATAGTAAAAATTCATCTCAGTCAGATATGTTCCAAATAAATCCGGTCCATTTTTTTGTATTTTATTTGGTATTTCTATTTTCTTCATTTCTTTGATCGTACTTTTTATTTTTGGAGCCGGATATATAATTGATGTTGATGTGTATCTTACAATGATGCAGACCTTT